TAATCGGGTGAACTGGATTGTAGACACGCCATGAAAGCATAAGAACTCAACGGAATCCCCCTCGAAGAACACAAAGAAAGAGGGGGTAGGTCCCGTTGAGCTCTTAATAATATATATAAGCTTATATTTTTATAAGTTTAGTGAATAAGTTCTATTTGTTCAATAAATTTTCCTATATTTTTGTTTGTCCACCATTACTACTTTATTTATGTAATAAATCTAAAAAAGGGTTATGATAAACCTCGAAAAAAAAAAATGGAAACTACGAATAGGAATCTTTCACGAACGGGATCAAGAATGATTATTATTTCGACACAAGAAAGGGTTGTGGAAAATTCCTTTTCTTGTGTCAAAGACTAGGAAGACAAATAATCCCTCTTAGAATAGAATGCTTTTTTCCTCTCATTCATTTTTTTTATACTTTGGTTTATATTCTCCGCTTATTTATCTTATGTTTAGTATTTAGTCAACTTTTATTCTATTCTATTAGAATAGAAAACGATTGATTCATTATATGGCATGCATTTAAATCTGACAATAATGACATAATCATACCGCTTCCATTTTATTTTGATTGAAAAAACAAAGAAATAAAGAAGAGGTAAGTAAAGTCAAATAGTCTTCTTCACAGCACACATACTATGACTAGTAATGCGGCACAAGTAATTCCCAAAATCTGATAGAAAAAGAATATAAACAAGCAAAAGGCTTTTCAGAAGTTTTTTTTGATCATAGAGAATTACATAACACAATTTCCAACAAAAATTTGGTTTTTTTAGAACTTGATAAACTAGAAATTCATTTCGGACAATTGAACCTTCTCAAACTGTTTCTTTTTAAGAACCAAAAAGATTTGTGCCAAAATAATAGATGCCAAGAAGAGCAAAAGGCCTTGTACACGTAATGGATCTTGAAGTACTATTTCCGCATCCCCCTGACCAAATCCACCCACATTCGGATTACTCGTTAATGGTTGATCCAGTTTGATGGATTCGCCCTCTGAAACAAGAAGTTCTGGTCCTGGAGGGATAATATCAACCACTTGACGTCCATCCGATGCATCCACTATGGTTATTTCGTATCCCCCTTTTTCTTTTCGTATGATTTTGCTTACTATACCCGCCGATGTAGCATTATAAACATTATTGTTACTCTTGCTCCCGTCGGGATAAATCTGACCCCTTCCCCTGTTCCCGCCTACGTATATGGGATATTTTAAGAAGTGAACGTCTTTCTTAGTAGCGGGGTCCGGGGAAAGAATAGGAAAGGTGATTTCACTATATTTTTGACCAGGAACAGGACCTATCACAAGAATATTTTTTTTCGTGGGGCGATAGCTCTGAAAAGACAGATTGCTTATCTTTTCTTTAATCTCGGGCGAAATACGATCGGGAGGGGCTAATTCAAACCCCTCAGGTAAAATAAGAACAGCTCCCACATTCAAGGCTCCTTTTTTACCATTAGCAAGAACTTGTTTCAGTTGCAAATCATAAGGAATTCGAACAACTGCTTCAAATACAGTATCAGGAAGTACCGCTTGTGGAACCTCGATATCCACGGGCTTGTTAGCTAAATGGCAATTGGCACATACAATACGGCCAGTCGCTTCTCGTGGATTTTCATAACTCTGCTGTGCAAAAATAGGATACGCATTTGAAATGGGTGCCCGAGTTATTATATATATTATGAGCGATACGGCAATGAATCGAATAATCTCTTCCTTTATCCAAGAAAAGGTATTTCTCATTTGCATGGTCCAATCATTGATCCCGAAGATTTCTACAATAAAATTAGATAAGTCACTAGTATAGTTCCCTATCTATGATTCTGTTATTTACTGAAATAATTTGACTCGAATATTGAAGGAATCCCCCGGGTGGGTAGAAAAAAGAAGTACAATTTTGACTGTTTTACTTATGTTACAAAGTAACAAACATTATAATTGGATCGGTCGATCATTTTTCAATCATTCATTGAATGATAAATTACTACAAGTGACGGAGATACACGATTTAAATAACGAAAAATCCAATATTTAAAAATTGTATCTAAAATGACTGGAAAAGTAGAAACAACACCGGATATAATTTGATCATTATGAGCAAATCCAAAATCTTTGTAGATAGAGCCAATCATTAGTTCCCAACCATGGGGCGAATGGAATCCTATACATAAATCGGTTAATAAAAGAATAGAAAAAGCCTTTATTGTGTCGCTTAAATTATATAGAAATTCTTGAAGACAAGAGTTAAGAAAAATAAGTTCTTCATTACTTAGAATAGAAAAAACACTTAGAATAACGAAAGAAATTATATTTGTTGAGAAATGTAAAATCGTATGGATACGACCCTCATTGTGCATCTTGATCCATTGGATCGTTTCATTGTAGACTCCGACGTGAAGCTTTTGTAAACGCCTTTCCGAGTATTCCTTTAGCATTTCGTCGAAGAGGGAGAGTTCCTCTAATTCTATGAATTTTTTTAGAATACTCTTTTCTTGAATATCGTTCAAAAGAATTTCGGAGGGCCTAGTATTCCACCAATTATTAACCCAAGATTCCAGACTTTTATTAAATGTAAATGAGAGAGAGATCCACCAAGGCAAAAATACTATAGATGCAAGATATAGAAGGGAAATAAATGCTTTCTTTTTTGCCATTTGCTCATCTATGAATTTTGAAATGAACTCATCTCATTCGTCGACTCTATACGATACTAATATTTCTATCAAATATCAGTTCTATTACATTACAAGTTATCGAGCGTATTCCCCGTTTTTATTTGTGATTCAGTACAATGGTTGGTCCTTGAATTTCTAATTTAGAAAGAATACAGAAAAGCAATATAGAAATATAGAAATAGAATAAGAAGGATTCCACTTCAAATTGAATGAAGAAATAAATAAACTAGAATATTATATATAATATTCTTTCAAAATATATCAATTGCTCAAATTCGAAGCAATTGTCCCCTTTGGATGAATGCACGAAAGAGCCATTTCAAATAATGAATATTATTCGAATTTCGAGACAAAAGAACTCCCGGTTTATCAAGATATCCAAAAATCTCGAAAAAAAAAGTTCACTGGCAGCCCCGAGTACAGGAATAATTGATAGAATTTTCTGAAGAAAACTGTGATGCTATGATAGTGTCAAAATAAGACAGAAAGGTTATCATTATAAGCGGCCCAATCGGTGGGTAATTAAAGAGCACAAAAAAGATAAAAAACGTTGATTAACAAAAAAGGAGAGATGATTTACAAGAGAGAATCTATCTGTATTTACTAAATTCGAAATATTGAAAATAAAAAAAAAAAAAAGATAAATTCTTTATTCCGAAATGTTTTGATATATGAGATGAATCTATTATTTCGATTTGTTACTTGTTTCGTTACTGAATTGATTTAAGTAGATTTACATACTCATAAAAAAGAATTTATGGACAAAAACTATTTCGCTTTATGATTGGTTCGTGTACGTTTACTTTATTTTATTTTTGTTCTAATCAGAGTTCGGCAGAAATTTCGGTTAAGTTATGCTATAGAAAAAAGAGAAAGAGAATTCTTGAGTTATAGTTTTTTCCCTTTTGTTTTGCTAAGAATAAGAAAGCATTCTCAAAATACTTCAATTGGTACACGCAAGAAATAGGCCAATTCAGCAGCTTTCTGTTCAATTTCTCGTAGAGTCAAATTCTCATCGGTACGAGTCAAGGGAATGGACCCCTGGCCTCTGATTTCCATATAAAGGACACGACGAGCATAAATACCCTCTTTAACTTCTATTCTGATGGATTGAATGTCTTTCATAAGGAATCGGAGGAAGATGCGACGATTTTTTCCAGGAAATCCCCAACGAAAAATACACACTATTCCTTCTTTTATATCGAATCGATCATAACCACTACCCACATTCCACGAAATTGTGCACCACAAATATGAACTAATAAAAAGACCCGCGATTCCATAGAAAGACATCACGATTCCTTGTGGAAAAAAAATTATTTGCTGAGAGGGAAAGAACGGTATAAAATTCCTACCAAGATAACTAGAAGTTCCAACCAATAAAAACCCTAATGAACCTAAAAAAAGGATAAAAGCCCAGCAGACATTACTCGGTTTTCGAGACCCCGCTATAAGTTCTATACATATATGGTCTGATCGCCAACTCATACTATACTAGATCTAGTTGCATTTTATTGTAATTGGGAGATAATCCCAATAAATTTGACTTTAATTTTTTTGTTTCCGAAGTAATCCTCATCGACTAGTACTATTATGATGTGAAGCTTGAGGAGTAATTCATCAATTGCTTAGAGCTAAACTAAAAAAATAACATCCTTTTTTTTTTTATGATTTCTTATAGATATGCACAGACATTTAGATATATTGACTTTACGTTTCAGAAATTCATCCCGATAATGATTTATCTTCAAATAGCTATAATTCATTTTCCCATATATCGTGTTTATGCATACGAGCTTCTGCTCGGAGGAAGCTACACGGTATACCATATTCTACTAAATTAAATAGATAATTGTGCTATGATCCAAGTAAGCCTAAGTCTTGAAAAAAAAAATAGATAAGATTTAATCCCATAATATCTAAAAAATCTTGTTTTTTTGAACATGAAGAGATAAAGAAACCATTGCAATTGCCGGAAATACTAAGCCCACTAAAGGCACAAAAATAGCGGGTAAGTTACTGATAGTTGTCATAGAATGAGTACCTCGATTTAATATTTGTACCTGTTATTTATTGTTATATTTGTTGTTATATTAACATTTTAACCTGTTATAAAGATATATTATACTATTCTAATAAAATAGAATAAAATTCTACTTAAGTGAGTATTGAGTCTATACAATACTAAAGAATATAGAATATAAGAGTATATTATGTATATACTAAGATACCAATAAGGAATAAATCTAATAGGGAGTAAAAATACTAATCTATATAGAAATACTAATATTTAATATATTAAATAGATAATATAAGTATATAACATATATAATAAATATAAATCAAAAGTGTAAATAAATAAATGGGCTTATTAATCCATTTCTATATGTTTATACATGAAATATATACGATAATCTATGATAATCCACTTTATTTATTATTTTATTCATTATTTATTTTTATAATTAGTCTATTCTAAATTTTTATTGGTATATGTATATTAGAATTTTATAATTTTGAAAATTGAATATTTTAATATATTTTATTAATTTAATTGTTAATTTAATAAAGAAAGAGTTTCTTACAAATTACCGAAAAATTCGTTATAATACGATCTAATAAAAGGGATTCTTAGTAAAACTGGGGTTCTCGGGGGATATAGAAAGATGCAGGACTCCCTTACCTTGCCTAATTTCACAGAAAAAAGAGAAAGAATTCACTCTTTTTATTTTGTTTGATAGAGATTTCTTGATTACTAATCAAGAATATCAATAAAAAAGAATACGCATGATTCTTTATACAATTCAATCTTATGTTACCAAAGAAAAATCCATTTTTCGGATTTTGACTTTTATTCCTATAAACTAAATAATTACTTGGTCACTACCAAACAAATAATAAAATGTAGAATTTATTTAATAATTTATTAAATTAAAGCTTTGTTTTTTTCTACTTGATTGAATTTTGATTCAAAGGAAAGAAAGCATGGAGCTGAAATAACTCGCTCAGAACGCCTTTTAAAGGATTACGTGGTACGATTGGATCGAATAAGCCCTTATGGAATAAATATTCAGCCACTTGTGAACCCTCAGGTACTGTCTTATTCAATGTTTGTTCAATTACTCTTTTACCCGCAAATGCAATGTAGGCATTGGGTTCGGCAATAATGATATCTCCCAACATACCAAAACTAGCTGTCACCCCACCCGTAGTAGGAGATGTAAGGATTGCTATATAGAATAACTTTTTATTTGATTGATAATCATATAAAGCAGAAGATATTTTAGCCATTTGCATCAAACTCAAACTTCCTTCTTGCATGCGTGCTCCTCCGGAAGCACATACTAGAATAAGAGGTAAAGATTGATTGGTAGCATACTCGATCAAACGTGTAATTTTCTCGCCCACTACAGATCCCATACTACCCCCCATAAACTGAAAATCCATAACCCCAATTGCTACGGGAATGCCGTTTAGTTTACCTGTACCTGTTTGAACAGCCTCCGTTAATCCCGTCTTTCTTTGATAAGAATCAATACGATCTTTATAAGGTTCCTCCTCCGAATTAAATTCAATAGGATCCAGAGAGACCATGTCTTCATCCATAGGATCCCAAGTACCTGGATCAATCAAAAGTTCGATTCTATCTGAACTACTCATTTTCAAATGACATCCACAATGTTCACAAATATTCATTTTTGATTTCAAAAATCTCTTATAATTTAATCCATAACAATTTTCACATTGAACCCACAAATGCCTGTATTTTTGAGTTACATCTAAATCATTAGAACTCTCTCTTATAGTTGTTAAATCACTATCATCCGCACCAGTTCTTATATTGGAACTCTCGCTTTCATTACTATTTACTCTTTCGCCACAAATATAAGTATAAATGTAATTGTCATTGTAATTGTCACTACTAGTTAAAATGTCACTATCAATACAGATTTGATAACGAAGATAACTGCCAATGCAACTATTAATGTGATTATTCCAACTATATTGAGTATCATACACGTAACGATCATAGCGAGGATCGTCATTCTTCGATACATTATTCAGATAACTAGAATTCTGATAACTATAAAAAGAATTTTCTGGTTCACTTATAAAAGAATCATGGTTGTCAATTTCAAAAATTTGATTTTCAATATCAAAATATATGGTGTAACTATCCCTATTACTATCCCTAACTAAAAAAGTGTCATCAGATAGGAAATTCCGAATGTACCTGACGCCGACTAAATGATCAACATTACTGTAACTAGAATTGTCACTATCGCTCCCACTAGGAATGTCTTTATCCATATCATTTATAATCGGATCTTCATTTACACTAGTATTTTCAATAGGATCACCAAGACTATTTATTGATTTACTTAGCCCACACCTGTATTCTAATACCCCGCTAAACAACATTGAATCGAACCGCCATTTTTCCATAGAACTTTGTTGCCCCTATTTACATGAAAATACACTAGATGAATAGTCATTTGATGAAAATCATTTGAATATCCCGATTCGAATCAGAATAAGCATATAAATGCAATTGCTAAGATTATTAACTAATAACAAGTGGGTACTGAAAAAAGGATTCTCTTTTGTGAGAACCCGGAGTATCGCTTCGCTATATATGCTAAAATATGATGAAACCCCTTTTTCAATTTTAAATAATTAATTATAAAGAGTAGGTTCCCATCTTGTGTCAAATTCGCATCGAAAAAAGAAATAATGGTTCTCTTCTATGAATTTTAAGAACTTTTTTCGTAAAATCTCGCCTACTAAGCAGTTTATATTACAACACAGAATGAAAAGGAC